AATAAAAGTTCTAAAAGAAGTTAATCGTAAATAAGACGATTGTTTACGAATAAGCACTAATAAAATTTCGCACTCAAATACATAAGAATTATATAGGAACCAAAAGAATCTTTTATTTTCTTTCGAAAAAAAATAAATAGATTTCTTCTGAGTAATGGAGAGATTATTCCAATTATGGTATTCGTGAAGAAAGAATTGCAATAAGTGTAAAAAGGGAACATCTTGAATCCCGCACTGAAGGATTTGAACCAAGATTTCCATATGGATGGGATGAGGTATTAGTATATCTAAAACATAATTTAAATGCAATAATTTGTCTTCTAAAAAAGGAAAAATTGAATGAATTGATCGTAAATTATGATATTTTGGTATTTCTTTTTTTTCTAAATAAGATACTAATCGCAAGGAAAATGGAATTTCCACAATAATTGCAAAACTTTCTGATATAATTTGAGAATAAAAATGAGAATAAAAAAAAATGTTGTGAGTGTAACCAATAAAAAAATTTTGGTTAGAATAATTAACCGAAGAAATCAAAGAATTCTTTTGATAGATTCGAGTAATTAAACGTTTTACAAGTGATAAACTAGATTTATTATCATAACCAAAAACTTTTACGGGTTCATAAAAAATCAAACCATTTAAATCATGATCATGAGCAAGTGCATAAATATACTCCTGAAAGAGTAACGGATATAGGAAATATTGTTGCCAAGATCTACCTTTTTCTAAATATCCTTGTAATTCTTCCATTGACTTCAATTTCTACTTGAACCAGAAACAATAGGTATTTCTTGTATTATCAAATTATACATAGTGCAATACGGTCAGAACAGAGTATGTATCATGTATGAAAAAAATATATACCCCGAAAATGCAGAGTCCAATCAACAGATCTTTTTCCTCTCCCCTTCTACTATCCAATAGGTTTATCTTCGTTCTATTAAAAAAATTATCAGAGGATAACAAATCTTTTATTTTTGCAACCCGATCGCTCTTTTGACTTTGGAAATTTTTTTTGTCAGTATACTGTTTCTTCTACACATTAGTTTCCAATCCGTAATAGAAAATAGGTAGGATTTTTTTTTATTCTTAAAAAAAAGAATCAAAGGTCCATTTACAGGAGACCCCTTCCCCACATCAGGCACTAAGTTATTTTTAACGTTTAATTAGATCGGAAAATTATTCAAATTAAGAATAAAAGCTCGTTGCTTTTTTTTTTTTTTTACCAGAATTAGAGCCATAGAGCTCTATCCATTTATTCACTAGACCCAATTTTAACTGTGAATTTCTTATTATATTCTTTCTTAATCTTTATTATTTTTATTTTAATAAAAATAAGAAAGATAATAAGAAATTCAAAAATGAAAATTCAATTCCATTTTTTCTTATTATTTTATTACGACATGCGGTTTTTTCCATCCATTACCTTTCAGGATCAGTCGTGGTCTTATAGACTTTACCAAAAGTCTGGACGAATTCGTTACTTCATTCAAATGTGTAAAAAACCATAATCGCACTTAAAAGCCGAGTACTCTACCATTGAGTTAGCAACCCAGATAAATATGTATATACAAGTGGAAAAAATGAAATTGAACTATACAACTACGTAAAAACATTGAATTTGGAATTCAAAAGAAATATAAAGGAAAGATTAGATGATCAATTAAACAAAATAGCAAAGTAGATTGGATTAAATGATAAAAAAAATGTAAAAATTTACATTTAAAGACCGACCCCCTTTTTTATAAAATAGAAAAAATTTGTGATTTTCGTTAAAAAAATATATCTTATATAACAAATAGTAAATTTGGCAAACCCATAATTTGAATAAAGTAAAGGAAAAACCCATAAATAAATAAGGATCGAAATAAACAGATCTATTTATCTACGATCGAATTATATTTGTTCGACACACCATTGTCAATATGAATAAATTGTTGAGAAAAAAAAAAAAAAAAAAAAAAATAAGGATTTGTGTTGGATTGGCACAACAATAAATATGGAAAATATAAAACATAATATAGAACAAGAAAAGAGCAATTGTGAGTAAATAATTACCACACAAATTTATACTAATTACCTTTCTTTTTTCTAATTTTTTTATTTATTTTATGTTATGAATTCTTTTAAAAATTCTGCTTTTCTTAAAATATCATGAACAGTTCCTGTAGGTTGAGCACCTTTTTCAAGGAAATAACGAATAGCAGGAACGTTTAAATAAGTTTGATTTTTCATTGGATCATAAAAACCCACCTTTTGAAGCTTCCTTCTGGATCGAACATCAATTGCAACGATTTGATAGATCGCTCATTGGGATAGATATAGATAAATAACCCCCCCTAGAAACGTATAAGAGGTTTTCTCCTCATACGGCTCGAGAAAAAAGAATTCTAATATTTCTATATATAATGTAAAATATATAAAAAAATTTATGACTTAGACTATAATTTAAGTTTTTCTGTTCTTACTTACATAAAAAAAAGAAAAAAAAAAATATCATTCGTACTCATAACTCAAGTTGGGTAATTCTGAAAAAGTCCGAAGGTAAATCCTTAGGCATTTCTTGAGTCGTCTCTAATCTCTTTTGTTTGTTTCGTCTCGAATCTTTTTTAGTCTCCATCATTATACTAAAAATAAAATAGTGAGACAATTGAAAATAGTGTTTCCTTGTTCCGGAATTCTTTCTCTTTACTTTTTAAAATCATTAGGTTTAGACATTACTTCGGTGATCCTTATCCCCTTTTTCAAAACGGCAGCAACATACCTTTTGTTTTTTGTTATTTCCTTCTATGGAAAGATAATATGAACGATTTTTTCCCTTGTAATATGTTATTTTTTTTATTTAAAACTTGTTGGGATTTGAATCCTGCAATTTAAAATTTGAATTTCTATATTGAGGATATACTTAACAAAGTAGTCTAATTTATTAATTGTTACTAACCCTAGATTCGCCCCCCCGATAAATGAATCAATACGTTTTACTCGAGCTCCATCATGTACTATTCCTATTTACCAACCCAAATACAAATTGGTCCTAATAGGAACAGAACAAACTATGCCGATTCAAGAGCATCTTCATTCCTATAGAAAATGGCGGATGGAAAAATCCACAGTGAATTATGTCCTTCAAGTCGCACGTTGCTTTCTACCACATCGTTTTAAACGAAGTTTTACCATAACACTCCTCTTATTTAAAATTTTATTTTGAAACGGTATGCAATTGATTCAATATGGAATCATGAATAGTCATTAGCTCAATGATACAAAATATTTTTTATGTATGTATCTAGGGAAAGGTAAATAATTATCTGGAAAAAAGTCTTATAAAGGATTTAAATTATTTCGCCCCTCTATCCTATGGGGTGAAAGAAATTTCTAAAAAAGAAAAAAGAAAAGTGAATCCATTTCCTTAAATCTAATTAAAATCTTCAACAGATCATTCGGGATGTTATGTTAAATTATGGAAAAAATTCTTCTCGAACAAATAAACTCTAAATCTAAAAAGAACGGCCCTATGGATTTTCCAATTCCGGAATAAAATCAGTTATTAACAAAATATAAGCTATTCCAATAACTCGAAAAAGTCATAAGTTTCTCTATATTTATAATATGGATTTTTCAAATTTCTTCGCCAGGTTCATAAAGAATTTTTGTTTTTATGAGGATGAAATAGAAAAGGAGATCCTTTTTTCTTTCAATTCAGAATTCCATAATGAATTACATAATACGAGAATTCAGATTTCATGGAAAAAAGAGTTTTCCTAAGTAACTTACTTCAATATGACTATTAAAATAGTAGTCTCTTAATGATATACCCAAAAATTGTTTTGAATTTAGAATTCAATGAAATATCTTTATTTCTACCCGTACACTCAATCGCATTTGTGAAAAACTAAATGAAAAAAGTTTTATTTTTATAGAAAAATCATAACAAAAGGTGACACTATATCCAAGAAAAAAAAAAAAAATTTCCAAACTTAAAGAGAAATTTGTTAAAGAGAAGAATCTTTCCTTTCTCATGTAGACGCTCTGGGACGGAAGGATTCGAACCTCCGAATAACGGGACCAAAACCCGTTGCCTTACCACTTGGCCACGCCCCATTTCGATTTCAAATTTCTCTTTGAGACTAATAAAGACTAATATTGGTATTAGTCGTTCGTCAATCCCAATTCAAATATATATGAAATATATTACTGTTAAGATTCAACACATGAAAATATAGAAAAAAATGATTGATCATTCCATAAAATTAAATTAAGATATTGTATGAAACTAAAATTCCTTGTATTCTCATTTGAGAATGAAAGGGAAGATTTTTGATTTGAGAGCGTTCGAAGACCAAGAAGGTTTTTTGACCTACCTTTTCATTTTTCCCTCATAAAAAGAACTCAATCAAAATCTAATTTTCTAATCTACAAGAATGAAATGTTTGTTATGCTTAATATCTTTAGTTTAATCTGTATCTGTCTTAATTCTACCCTTTCTTCGAGTAGTTTTTTCTTCGGCAAATTGCCCGAGGCTTATGCCTTTTTCAATCCTATCGTAGATGTTATGCCTGTCATACCTGTACTATTTTTGCTCTTAGCCTTTGTTTGGCAAGCTGCTGTAAGTTTTCGATAAAATCTTTAATGCTCTGAAAAATTCATGATTTTTACGAAACAAATTTTTAGAAAATTTAGAAGACTTATAAATTTTACATTATGAACCCTCCATTCGAAAATACAAATTCTTGTTCTTGTATTATATTGAATAATCGCACGGTGATAAATTTTGATCAACTTATTTCCTCGTTCTGACCTTCCAGTAAACAAGGACTTTCTAAAGACTCCACAATACCAAATAATGGATATGACCAAAAATTTTTGGTAATGAAGGATCAGAATCTTTCTTTTCTTATTATTATTACATTACAAAAACAAAAAATTAGTAAAAATTACCTTTTTCAAGAAAAGACTTCATTTTCTTTTTGGTTTCTTTTTGGGGCACTATGTCAACATAGTGTATGTGATAAAAAATAGGCAATTTATTTCCCTTTTCAAAAAAAAAATCTTGGAGATTGTGTAATGCTTACTCTCAAACTCTTTGTTTACACAGTAGTCATATTTTTTGTTTCTCTCTTCATCTTTGGATTCTTATCTAATGATCCGGGCCGTAATCCTGGACGTGAGGAATAAAAAAAAAAGATTTTGAAAGTCTGAAGCGATCGAGGGGAGCGGAGAGAGAGGGATTCGAACCCTCGGTACAAATAACTCGTACAACGGATTAGCAATCTGTCGCTTTAGTCCACTCAGCCATCTCTCCCAATTCAAATTGAAAATTTTTTATGTGGTGTGACAGGCGAAGTAAAAAAGATTAAATTTAAAAACCTTACTTCCTTCATTGTAAGAAAAGTCCATTCCCCCGGCCAGTACTTAACCAGGCCGGGTTATTACATTACTTCTGATGAATCAATCATTTCATAGATCAAATGATTTCATTTTTTGTTTTTATTATATCAAATCAAAGATACTTGTTATTGAAGTTATTGAAGTAACAATAAAGACAATTTTTATCTCCATTCCAAGTGTAATTTCTTAGTATTAGTAATATAATACTATAGAAAATACTATAAAATATGAAAATAAAAGAATATTCTTAATAATTTTATTTTTTATTTTTTATTCGTATTTATTAATTAGTATTAAGTAGTATTGAATTAAGTAGTATTTTGAATTTTGAGTCTTTTTTTTTTTCAATTTAGTTAATTATTTAACTGGAAAAGCACATACAGATATTAAATAATATAATATAAAAAATGAAACACACATATGTTATAACATATATAACATAACTCTTTTATTTGTTCAAGGGACATTGAACATTTAAGATCCAATTAATCCGAGTTCAAATTCAAAAGTTGAAGGGAAAGTAAAAAAAATTCGTCGTGGTTATAGCCCAGCTTCAATAATTCCTTCAATTTTGGACTGTCAGTAATGACTTATAACAAGTGAAAAATGAGACTTTTTGCTTTATTCTAACTTTATTAGAATTTGGTTATTTTAAAAACTTTCTGTACTTCGACTTCAAGTACCCCTGGAGGATGAAGTGTCAACGCTCAAGTTTTAATGAGTCTGATGCTATTAAGATAGCATCTCATCCCTTTGTTCGACAAAAAAATAATGAATATGAGGCGGGTATAGTTTAGTGGTAAAAGTGTGATTCGTTCAATTAATAACTTAAAAAGTTAAGGGGTCTTTCGGGTTTTTCATATTCCGATCAAAAAAAAACTTTATTTCCTAAAAAGAGTTTAATTTTTTTCCCCTCAATAGCATATTTGAGGAAAAATAGAAATTCTCACGATTTGTATCCAAAGTTCAATTGAAATTGAATAAAAGGGTTATAGAGTCACGAAGCATAATAAAAAAAAATTGGATCAAATCTTCCAATTAATAAATATAAGTAAAGGATCTATGGATGAAGATAAAAAATAAAAGTGCATTTCCAATCGTAACTAGATCTTAAATTTTTGTCTTGTATAAGCTAAGATTAAAGCCAAATAGCTAGAAAATGGTAGTTTTGGTTTACTAGAACCATCAGCATATTATTTTAGCTCGGTGGAAACTAAATAAAATTCTTTTCCTCAGGATCCCTCGAGTGGAAATAGGGAACGAAGTAACTAGATTAGACGGATTTGGGATAATAGAATCCCCCTTCTCTAGAGGGATCATCTAGAAAGCGAGTGGCTTTGGGTGTCTTTAATAAGAAAAGCTGACATAGATGTTATGGATCTAATTTTTGTTTCTGGGAATACATCAATTTTCCATAAAGGAGCCGAATGAAACAAAATTTTCATGTTCGGTTTTGAATTAGAGACGTTAAGAATGATAAATTAACGTCGACTATAACCCCTAGCCTTCCAAGCTAACGATGCGGGTTCGATTCCCGCTACCCGCCCCATATTCTTTATTCTATATGCATCATCCATTCGAATATGCATTCTTTTTTTTTTTACCTAAAAAAATTATCATTTTTTTTTTCTCAAAAAAAAAAAAAAGATAAAGGGAGATGCGAAAGAATGAAATAGGAATGAAAAGCGTCCATTGTCTAATGGATAGGACAGAGGTCTTCTAAACCTTTGGTATAGGTTCAAATCCTATTGGACGCAATTTTTTTCCATCTATTTTAAAAGTGGCGATACCAAGAAACCCCTTTTTTGAATGATTTGAATCAGAAATAATTCGCAAGAATAACTCTTGTTCTAACAATAGAATTAGAGTTATAAATTTATGCTTGTTCCTCAAGTAGAAACAGTTCAGTGTGCTCCTGAATAGCTTCCTTCAAAAAGGTTTCCGCTTCCTCGGTGAATGTCTTGGTAGAAGATACAATTTCTTGAAATTGAGGTTTATTCTTTTTTAAGTAGGTACGTAACTTAATGAGAAATTTCTTTATCTGTCCAATTTCTAACGAATCAAGATATCCATTTGCTCCAATATAAATTGTAGCTATCTGTTCTTCCA